AAACATCTATATAACCACGATTATATGACCAACTGTATATATTTTTTTTTACTTCATCCAAAAAGTTCTTTTTTGGATTCCTTTTTACAAGGGAATTTAGAAAATTTAAATTCTGAAAAAAAGAATAAGTAGATCCATAGAAGATATATGCTATGAATAGACCAAAAATTGCTAAACTTACAGAAGAAATTGCATTAGTGAGAAATTCATATGAATTTATGGAAGAATTAGAACTTTCCTGGAAAAAATTTATTGAAGGAGTTAGCCACTTTGATAATATGGTTAACTCCGATATTCCATTACGCTTTATTCCATTATCAAAATGAATTCCTATGGATCCAATGAACAAAGTAAAAAGCAGTAATATAAGAAGAGGAAATTGCATAGTATTTCCCGTTTCATGAGGATAAACAAAAGTGTTTTTAGCCCCAAAGGGAGTACTAAAGGATCCTATCTTATTTCTTGTATTACCAGGAATTTTGGGTGTATTTTGTGAAAAAAAAGAAACTCTACTCTTCATTGTTGATAAAACAAAATTCCTATTAAGTCCTTTGGATATGCCTTTTCCCCATAAGGATATTGAATACAACGAACTTTCTTTAGTACTGCTGTAATTTTGAAAATGAACACGCAAATACCCATCAAAAGTAAGTAAATATATCCGAAACATATAAAATGCAGTTAATCCTGCAGTAAAAGAGGCTATAATTCCAAAAAAGGGTGAATACAACCAACTATTACTAAGGATTTCATCTTTGGACCAGAAGCAAGCAAGAGGTGGAATACCACAAAGAGAAAGTGTACCACATAAAAAAGCAGTTCTTGTAATTGGAACGTATTTTCTTAAACCACCCATAAGAACCATATTCTGACTTTTATCTGGTGAATATCCAACAAGAGGTTCCATTGAATGAATAACGGATCCGGATCCTAAGAACAATAAAGCTTTCGAATAAGCATGAGTGATCAAATGGAATAAAGCAGCTTGATAAGAACCTATACCTAGAGCTAACATCATATAACCCAATTGAGACATTGTAGAATAGGCTAAGCTTCTTTTAATATCTCTCTGAGCAAGAGCTAAAGTGGCTCCTAAGAAGAGCGTTATTGTACCTACTAAAGAAATAAAACTCATTATCAAGGGTAGGGATATGAAAAGAGGAAGAAGTCGAGCTAGAAGAAAAATCCCCGCAGCAACCATAGTTGCTGCGTGTATAAGAGCCGAAATGGGAGTGGGTCCTTCCATAGCATCGGGTAACCATACGTGAAGAGGGAATTGTGCAGATTTTGCAACTGCACCAAGGAATAATAAAAAAGCACACAAAGTAGTAAGTAAGGAATTAACCCCATTATTAGGAATCCAGTTATTAGCTATTTTGAACAAATCCCGAAACTCTAAACTACCCGTTATCCAAAAAAAACCTAAAATTCCTAATAACAGACCAAAATCCCCTACACGATTAGTTACAAAAGCTTTTTGGCAAGCACTCGCTGCAATTGGCCGTGTAAACCAGAAGCCTATCAATAAATAGGAACACATTCCGACAAGTTCCCAAAAAAAATAAATTTGTATCAAATTGGAACTAGTAACCAATCCCAACATGGCAGTATTAAAAAAACTTATATAAACAAAAAATCTCAAATATCCTTCATCGTGAGACATATAACCGTCACTATAAATAAGAACCAAGATTCCTACAGTAGTAATTAGTAGTAACATAATAGACGTAAGGGGGTCGATCAAGTATCCAAATTCTAAGGAAAAATCATTATTGATGGTCCAAGACCATAGATATTGATAGATAGAACTTCCATTTATTTGTTGAATAGACAGGTGAACTGAGAATACCAGAGCTATACTTAAGAGTAAAATACTAGGAAAAGCCCATATGCGACGAAGATTTTTTGTTGCTGTCGGAATAAGAAAAAGCCCAAATCCCATTGACATAATAACTGGAAGTGGGAGAAGAGGGATTACCCCGGCATATTGATATGTATGTTCCATAAGAAAAGAAATAGCAATTTTGAGTTGAAATTTTTAGTTCAATTTTTCTATAAAATTGAATTGTTTCCGATTCACCAAACCTACTCTTATCTCTCTCTAAAGGAATTAAAAAAACAAAATAAGAATAAAAAAAAATACTGGAATTCTATATTTTTCAAAATTTCTCTCATTAAAATATTCAAAAATTAAGAATGGGTTTAGTTGCTTAAATTCAAAAAGTGAATCAAAGAATTTCGTTATCTAGTTATTAGTTAAAAAAAATATTTATTAAAATACAAAAAAAGATTGAATCATTTTACTTTCTATTCATTTTTGTATTTCTTTCTCTTAAAATAAAGGAGCTCTCTTGTCTCGTAATTGATTGATTGAATTCCAAAGAAAACCCTATATTTATAGTATAGGAGATTCTCGAATATTGCTTATTTCATATAAAACGGAAATCCTAATGACTAGAATTCTCTAAGTTTTAGAATGTCTTGTTTAAGAGACTAAGTATTTTTTTTTTGATTGGAATTCCATTATGAAATACCGTTCTGAACTTAATTAACTAATTGAATTTTACCTTCTTTTTATTTCCCCATCTTATATGAAGGCTTATCCCCCATACCATATATTTATATATGGAGTATATTTTATATATAAATTGATTTAAATAGAAAGCCTTAAAAAACTCTTGTCTTATCCACATTAGACAAAATGAACTAAAAAAGGAATTTCGAATTTCAGTATCTTTCAGTATCTAAGTATAAATACTAAGAAAAAACAGAAAGAAGGATTGATTTGCGGCAATAGATGTCTTTCACATACAACTAGAAAAAAGTAATCCTCTTTTATTTTAAAATGGCAGTTCCAAAAAAACGTACTTCGATGTCAAAAAAGCGTATTCGTAAAAATCTTTGGAAGAAAAAGACTTATTTTTCCATAGTACAATCTTATTCTTTAGCAAAATCAAGATCATTTTCTAGCGGCAATGAGCATGCAAAACCAAAAGGTTTTTCTGGGCAACAAACAAACAAATAATAAGGTTTTGGAATAATCCGATCCGAATTGAACTATCCCAACCCAAAGAAATTCCAATTATTTAATATGAATGAATAATTCGGATTAATTAATGAATGTACTTTTATGTGTTGAATTCCTCGGTACAATATTCTTAGAACGAATCCCTCCGTTATCCGTTATATAGACCAAAAATTTTTGGTATATTGTGTCCTCAGTATTCTTTTCCTAGCAAAGAACTTTTTTTTTATAATAGAATCCTCATAAAAAAAATATGAGGATTCTATTATAAAAAGTAGACTATTCTTGCAATAGGACTTACAACCTCTACCTATCTTATCCAATCTTATCCAAAATTACCATATAAATGAGTTTAGGACTGGTAAATCATATTAATAAGAGCGTAAAGACTTTCATTCTATAAATTTTTCTAAAATACAAAATTCTTTGTAGTTAATGATGAAATTCTAATGTTCCTAAATTCTACGGCCTCTCCCAGTCTCGACGATTCGCGAGAAAATAACTATTATTCTTTTAAGTTCACTATTATTTTAAGTTAGCCGCCATGGTGAAATTGGTAGACACGCTGCTCTTAGGAAGCAGTGCTCAAGCATCTCGGTTCGAGTCCGAGTGGCGGCATTCTCGAAAAAGAATACAATAGATTAGAAAATGGATTCAATTCGAAATTTCCAATTTTGTAATGGGACCTTATCCTTATGCTATTTGCAACTTTAGAACATATACTAACTCATATCTCTTTCTCAACCATTTCCATTGTGATTACGATTCATTTGATAACCTTATTAGTTCGTGAACTTAGGGGATTACGTGATTTGTCAGAAAAAGGAATGATAACGACTTTTTTCTCTATAACAGGATTCTTAGTTTCTCGTTGGGTTTCTTCGGGACATTTTCCATTAAGTAATTTATATGAGTCATTGATCTTCCTTTCATGGGCTTTGTATATTCTTCATACTATTCCTAAGATACAGAACTCGAAAAATGATTTAAGCACAATAACTACGCCAAGTACTATTTTAACGCAAGGCTTTGCCACGTCGGGCCTTTTAACTGAAATGCATCAATCCACAATACTAGTACCCGCTCTACAATCTCAGTGGTTAATGATGCATGTCAGTATGATGTTACTAAGCTATGCAACTCTTTTGTGCGGATCCTTATTATCCGCCGCTCTTCTAATCATTAGATTTCGAAAGAATTTCGATTTCTTTTCTAAAAAGAAAAAAAATGTTTTACTTAAAACATTTTTCTTTAGTGAGATTGAATATTTATATGCAAAAAGAAGTGCTTTAAAAAACACCTCTTTTCCCGCATTTCCAAATTATTACAAATATCAATTAACTGAGCGTTTGGATTCTTGGAGTTATCGTGTCATTAGTCTAGGGTTTACTCTTTTAACCATAGGTATTCTTTGTGGAGCAGTATGGGCTAATGAGGCATGGGGATCCTATTGGAATTGGGATCCTAAGGAAACTTGGGCATTTATTACCTGGACTATATTTGCAATATATTTACATAGTAGAACAAATCCAAATTGGAAGGGTACGAATTCCGCACTTGTAGCTTCGATAGGATTTCTTATAATTTGGATCTGCTATTTTGGTATCAATCTGTTAGGAATAGGTTTACATAGTTATGGTTCATTTACATTACCATCTAAATGATTACATAACATAAAACTAAACGATTAGATAACATAAAACCTTCATAAAATGAAGGTTTTTTTTTCCTTTTTTGTTTGATTTGAGAACCCCTTGAACGTCTTTTCAAAGGGTTCTCAAAAATTCGAGATAGATCTAATTAGACTTTTTTTTTGAATTTTATGCTTTTTCCACGATGGAATATAGAGCAGACTAGTTAAAATCCTATTTAGGATAATAATTGGATAATAGAGCCTCTACCCTGTCAACGGATAGCGAGAGAACAAAATCTGGATAAATACCAATTCCTATTACTGGTAAAAAGATACAGATTAAAAGAAAGAGTTCCCGTGGTCCAGAATCCAAAAAATTTTCGTTTGGAACATGGAATAGCTTGTATCCATAGAACATCTGGCGTAACATAGATAATAAATAAATAGGAGTTAATATCATTCCAATTGCCATTACAAAAGTAATTAGCATTTTTGGCATTAACATAAATTTAGGACTAGTAATTAGTCCAAAAAATACTACTAATTCTGCAACAAAACCGCTCATTCCTGGCAAGGCAAGAGAAGCCATTGAAAAGCTACTAAACATGGTAAAAATTTTTGGCATTGGAATAGATATTCCCCCCAGTTCTTCGAGATAAACAAGACGCACTCTATCACAAGCCGTTCCCGCCAAGAAAAAAAGTGTAGCACCGATAAATCCATGGGATAATATTTGTAAAATAGCTCCATTTAGTCCAATGTTGGTTATGGAACCAATTCCTATAATTATGAAACCCATGTGAGATACGGAGGAGTAGGCTATTCTTTTTTTGAAATTTCGTTGACCAAGAGAAGTTGAAGCTGCATAGATTATTTGCACCGCTCCTATTATTACCAACCAGGGGGAAAACAGATAATGAGCATGAGGTAACAATTCCATATTGATCCGAATCAATCCGTATGCTCCCATCTTTAATAGAATTCCGGCTAAAAGCATACATGTACTGTAATGCGCTTCCCCATGGGTATCTGGTAACCAGGTATGTAGAGGTATAATCGGCAATTTGACAGCATAAGCAATAAGGAAGCCAAAATACAGTAGTATTTCCAATGTTGCAGGGTATGATTGATTAATCAATCTTTCCAAATCTAATCCGGGTTCATTGGAACCATATAACCCCATACCCAGAACCCCAATTAAGAAAAAAATGGAACCCCCTGCAGTATACAAAATAAACTTGGTAGCTGAATACAGACGCCTCTTTCCCCCCCACATGGATAAAAGTAAGTAAACAGGGATTAATTCTAACTCCCACATGATAAAAAAAAGTAAAAGATCTCGTGAAGAAAATAATCCTATTTGACCGCTATACATTGCTAGCATCAGGAAATAGAATAATCGCGAATTCCGGGTAACCGGCCAAGCCGCTAAAGTAGCTAAAGTAGTGATAAATCCTGTCAATAAAATAGATCCTAATGAAAGTCCATCGATTCCCAATCTCCAGTGGAAATCCAAAACATCTATCCATTTATAATCCTCCCTTAATTGGATTAAGGGATCCTCCAATTGGAAATGATAACAGAATGCATAAGTCATTAGAAGGAATTCTAATAAACAAATGGATATAGTATACCACCTAACGATTTTATTTCCTTTATGAGGTAAAAAGAAAATTAATGAACCTGCAAATATCGGCAAAACAACAAGTATTGTTAACCAAGGAAAATAACTCATGATAAAGTAATAAAGACAAGATACGTTTTGACCAGAAAAGCCCATGCTCGAAATAATCGAGCACAGGCTTCTTCGGTAAAGAGGAATCAGACGATTCAAGTGGAGTTTTTTGTAACGTATCAATAAGATAGAGCCATGCTGCGGGTTGTTTCAGGCCCTAAATAAACGCGGACACTTAAAAAATCTGTTGGGCAGGCGGATTCGCATCTCTTACAACCCACACAATCTTCGGTTCTCGGCGCGGAAGCAATTTGCTTGGCTTTACATCCATCCCAAGGTATCATTTCTAATACATCTGTTGGACAAGCTCGTACACATTGAGTGCATCCTATACATGTATCATAAATTTTTACAGAATGTGACATTGGATCTCTAAATTTTCCTTTTCAACATAAAAATTTTCGATCTGGTAAAAATGAAATTAGTACTATATAAATTAGATGTATTGTAGACACCAGACGAAGCAATGGTTTATCCAAACTTTAACAAATAATGCAATATATTTCTTAATCTGTTTTGTTTGTGAGAAAGCATGAAAAGAGCCAAGAGACTTGAATTTAAGACTTCAACAGTCATAATTATACGAATTCTACATACTAATTCGAATTAGCCAATAAATTGGGTATCATCTTTTCAATATAAATTATTGCAATATTCAAATTGCAATATCAATGAATTGCAAAAATGCAATATTCAATAAGTAAAAAAGAATACTCTGAAATAACCTACTCAAAAAATGGATATTATTAAATACTAATAAGAAAATAAGATTAGATTTCTATTCATCTTAATGTTCCGTATTATTATATATGCGCCTTTGTTTAGAGGATTCTATGTCTAATTATTCAAAAAATTAGATTGATTGATACGAGTTGATTTCCTGTTACGATGGATGGAAGAAAGAATGGATAGTCCAATAGCTGCTTCAGCAGCCGCAAGGGCTATAACAAAAATTGCGAAAATGTCTCCTTTTAATTGGCGACTATCAAATAGATCAGAAAATGTTACGAGATTTAGATTAATTGAATTCAGTATAAGTTCAAGACATATTAGAGCTCTAACCATGTTTCGGCTTGTGATCAATCCATAGATACCAATCGAAAATAAATAGACACTCAAAAAAAGTACATGCTCAAACATCATTAACTAACTCCTTATCAATCTCGATTCATTTCAATATGAGGACAAGAATTGAACCGATTCAATTAATTAGAATAGAACAATTACGCAACAAAAGAGAAAAGAAGGTATTTGTTGTGTTGGCAGTAGATGGGTTTTACTAAATCAAAATTGTGATTCTTTAGTTATTTATTTTATATTTGAAATTCTAAGAATTTTGACTCATTCTAAGTATTTCTTATTGTCGAGCCATAGTAATTGCACCTATTAAAGAAACTAGAAGAATTAGGGAAATAAGTTCAAACGGAAGATAAAAATCGGTTGCTAAATGAATCCCAATTTGTTGAACGTTATTTATGAGACCCTGTTCTACTATTTGGTTTGATCTTGTAGTCCAAAGAATTCCATACCACGACGTATCTGGGATAGTAGTCATTAGTGAAAAAGGAATAGTTATACAAAGGAGTAAAGTAAACCCATCTCCAATAGTCCAATAATTCTTATCTTTAGACCACTCTGAGCCGTTTACAAACATTACAGCAAATATGATCAAGACATTTATGGCTCCCACATAAATAAGAAGTTGTGCGACAGCTACAAAGTAGGAATTCAATAAAAAATAGAATAAGGATATACAAACAAGAACTAATCCCAGTGAAAAAGCAGAATAAATTGGGTTGGTAAGTAATACTACTCCTAGACCCCCTAGTAGAAGAACAAATCCCCCAAATAGCACAAGAATCTCATGTATTGGTCCAGGTAAATCCATTATGGATAAGAAGAAATTTATAGTATAAAATTTTTCATGAACTGACTAAAACTAAAAGATTCAAGGAAGGAAAAAGGTATTAGGATATTTTTTTGTATATGTATATAAGTTGTTAAGCAGTAGTTATTCTTTTTTCGTTATAGTTAGTAAAAATGGATTTTTCTAATAAAAAAAATCCTAATACCTAGTAATCAGTAATCGTTCTTGAATTCCAAGATTTTTCTTCGTCTATTTTACTTTGAGGCGAATTCCTAATTGTTTGAATTGTGTAATCTCCCATTATGGAGATTGGTAACCGACTCAAAGCAATTTGATTGTAATTCAATTCATGACGATCATAAGTAGAAAGTTCATATTCTTCAGTCATTGATAAACAATTTGTCGGACAATATTCAACACAGTTACCACAAAATATACAAACTCCGAAATCAATACTATAATTAAGCAATTGTTTCCTTTTAATATCTTTTTCAAATCTCCAATCCACAAGAGGTAGATCTATCGGGCATACGCGAACACATACTTCACAAGCAATGCATTTATCAAATTCAAAGTGTATTCGCCCCCGGAAACGCTCCGATGTAATTGATTTTTCATAAGGGTAGTGAATCGTTATAGGTAAACGATTTGTGTGGGATAAGGTAATTATGAAACTTTGACCAATGTATCTTGCGGCGCGTATTGTTTGTTGACCATAACTAATGAACCCAGTTAGCATAGGGAACATATTCTAAATATATATGAAAAAGGTATGTTTCTTTCTCTTGTTTGAGAGAACTTTTGTGTTGAAAATATTCTTACTGTTATTGTATTATCTTATTTATAGTGAAACTAGTTGGGAAGAAGTTGTTAATAAGAGATTGCCCAGAGAAATAGGTAAAAGAAATTTCCATCCAAGATTTAATAACTGATCCATTCTCATCCTGGGTAAAGTCCATCTTATTGTGATAGAAATGAAGAGAAATAAATAAGCTTTAGTTAATGTAATAAAGATACCTATTACCATTTCCAAAATTCCAATTATTTTATTCATTTGGAAAAGTCCAAAAAAGGATATATAGGGAATAGAGAAATTCCACCCGCCTAAGTATAGAACAGTTACAAATAAAGAGGAAACTAATAAATTTAGGTAAGAAACAAGATAAAATAAACCATATTTAATACCAGAATATTCGGTTTGATAACCTGCTACTAATTCTTCTTCCGCTTCTGGTAAATCAAAGGGTAATCTTTCACATTCTGCCAAAGAAGAAATTAGAAAAACTAGAAAACCTATAGGCTGACGCCAAAGATTCCAGCCAAAAAAACCATATTTGGACTGTGCTTCAACTATATCAACTGTACTTGAACTGTTAGATAATCATAGTCGATGATAACATCACAGTTCCCACCGCTATTCCAAAACCGTACATGAAACCTTAGCTTCATACGGCTCCTCTATGATCAGAAAAAAGGAAAGGATTGTTTCATTTCGGTATTATCCCTTGGGCGTAGATAGAATTAGGTAAGATAAAATTGATTGGAAAGCCCCAAATTAGATCAAAGCAATTCCGTCTGCTAGAATAACAAAAAAGCGCTTCTGAATTGATCTCATCCTTTATATAATAAAAGAAAAATTTTTCTTTGTTCGGTAATAACTTAATATTGGAATAAAACACTCGTTATAGCAATTAATAAATGGAAAGAATTGGGCATTAGTTCATGAGGAATTCTGTATGAATAGGGATAAAGGAAGAAAAGAATAAATAAAGATTCTTTTCTGTATTGCATTCCATATCTTTTGTCCTATTCTTCTTTCCCGGGGAAGGGTGTACTTAAAAAGAAAAAAGAATAAAGGGTTAATTCGTTCTTGATAGCCATTTCTTTAACAAGTGAATGGGAACATACTCTAGACCGGAATCCGAAGAAAGTACTACTTGATCATTTCCACCAATTTCAAGTCCTTATTATGATTCCTTTTGTGAGGAAAAATGTCTAATGATTTAGATTCTCTCATTACTAATCCTGTATGTACTTTAGTGTTCCTAATCCCTCACTAACTTTTAATGGATTGCTTTATGGTTATAAGTTATAGTAATAACTCAAAATAGAATGGAATTCTATATCGCGAATCCTTTATTCTTGCCCGCTTCAAGATATGATGACTAATCAAACAATCTCAACCTTGGGGTAAAGAGTTTACACTGCTTATGTTTACTTGAACGTTTTTCTTGTACGTAGGAAATGAGATTTTCTATTTTTACTACAAATTAATAAGCTGTTTTGTTTCACTCATATAGCTATCTAGTTTAACTTACCAACCCGAATACAGAATAAGCAAAGGAAGATAAGCATTCAATGTATTTTAGAGGAAAAAGATCCTATTTTAACGAATCACACGTAGAGATATTGCTAGCACACAAAAAGTTAATGGTATTTCATAACTAATAGATTGAGCAGCCGCTCGTAGACCGCCTGAAAAAGAATATTTATTATTTGAGCTATATCCCGCCATGAGAAGACCAATAGGAGCAATACTTGAAATGGCAATCCATAAAAAAACACCAATACTAAGATCAGCTAAAACAAAACGATATCCCAAAGGGATAACTAAAAAACTTAATAAAATGGATATGACTGCTATAGAGGGCCCAATGCTAAATAAAGGAATATCTCCTCGGGATGGGAGGATATCCTCTTTAAAAAGTAGCTTAGTTCCGTCTGCTATAGCTTGAAGCAGTCCCAGGGGGCCAGCATATTCAGGACCAATACGTTGTTGTATCGATGCAGATATTTCTCTTTCTAACCACACAATTACGAGTACTTCTATTGTGATTCCCAGTAGGAGGGTCAAAATGGGTAGAATCCATATCAGTCCGTAGACTTCTTTTAATAATTCCGATTTCGAAAAAGAATTGATAGTTTCTACCTCTACCCTATCTATTATCATTTCAACGGTCAACTTCCCCCATAATGATATCTATACTACCTAATATCGTCATGATATCAGCCAATTTCATTTTTTTAACTAGCTGAGGAAGAATTTGCAAATTAATAAAACCAGGTGGACGAATTTTCCATCTCCAGGGGAAAAGACTATCATCTCCTACCAGATAAATTCCTAATTCACCTTTTGGAGCTTCTACTCTTACATAAAGCTCTTGCTTTGATAATTCAAAATTGGGCGAAGGTTTTTTACCAAGAAATCGATATTCAAAATCATTCCATTCGAAATTATTTGCTTTCTTAAAACGTCGGGCTTCTAAATTCTCATAAGGTCCTCCCGGAATTTTCTCTACAGCCTGTTGAATTATTTTTATGGATTCCCTCATTTCACCGATTCGTACTAAATAGCGAGCTAACGAATCTCCTTCTTTTTGCCATTGTACTTTCCAATCAAATTGATTGTAAGACTCATAAGGATCAATTTTACGAAGATCCCATTGTATTCCAGAAGCTCGTAACATTGGGCCCGATAAGCCCCAATTTACGGCTTCTTCTCCACTAATAAAACCGACTCCTTCAACTCGTTCTAAAAAAATAGGATTCTGTGTAATAAGTTGTTGATATTCAACAACTCCTCGTAAAAAATAATCACAGAAATCTAAACATTTATCCATCCATCCATAAGGTAGATCGGCAGCTACTCCTCCGATGCGAAAGTAATTATGCATCATTCGCATACCTGTAGCAGCTTCAAATAGATCATATATCAATTCTCTCTCTCTAAAAATGTAGAAAAAAGGAGTCTGTGCCCCGAGATCCGCCATAAAAGGTCCAAGCCATAACAAGTGAGAAGCTATACGGCTCAATTCTAACATAATTACCCTAATATAGCTGGCTCTTTGGGGTATTTGAATATTCTCCAAGAATTCTGGTGCATTTACCGTTATTGCTTCTGTAAACATAGTAGCTAAATAATCCCACCGTGTTACATAAGGCAAGTATTGTATAATAGTTCTGTTTTCCGCGATTTTTTCCATTCCTCTGTGTAAATACCCTAATATGGGTTCGCAATCAATAACATCTTCACCATCGAGAGTAACGATCAGTCGAAGAACACCATGCATTGATGGGTGGTGCGGGCCCATATTGACTATCATGAGATCTTTTCTTGTAAGCGGTGGACTCATATCCTTGTTCTTATTCTTTTTTCCATAAAAATGGATTATTCCATGAATTCCTCAAAACGAGGCTCATCAAAATGCAAAATCTAAGACTACTATAAGACTACTAATAA